ATTTTTAGATACTTTTTCAGAGATACTAAGTAGCAGCCAAAAATTTGTATCCATTTTTCATAATATTATGCATAGAATATCATTGCGAATTCTTCAGAAAAAATGGTGTCTTTCACGATGGAATCTGATAAGTGAGATTTCGAGTGAGTGTTTATATAATCGTCTTCTGTCCCAAGAAATTCTTCACCGAAATCGAAATAATGAGTCACCATGGATATCGACACATCTGAGATCGCCAAATGTTCGGGAGTTCCTCTATTCAATCCTTTTCCTTCTTCTTGTTGCTGGATATCTCGTTCGTACACATCTTCTCTTTGTTTCTCGAGCCTATAGTGAGTTACAGACAGAGTTCGAAGAGGTCAAATCTTTGATGATTCCATCATACATGATTGAGTTGCGAAAACTTCTGGATAGGTATCCTCCTGAACCGAATTCTTTCTGGTTAAAGAATCTCTTTCTAGTTGCTCTGGAACAATTAAGAGATTCTATAGAAGAAATACGGGGTTCTGCTTCTGGCGACAACATGCTCAAATCAATACGTTCTAAGAAGAAATATTTGAATCTCATCGATCTCATAAGTATCATACCAAATCCCATCAATCGAATCGCTTTTTCGAGAAATACGAGACATCTAAGTCATACAAGTAAAGCGATCTATTCCTTGATAAGAAAAAGAAAAAACGTGAATGATGATTGGATTGATGATAAAATAGAATCCTGGGTCTTGAACAGTGATTCGATTGATCATAAAGAAAGAGAATTCTTGGTTCAGTTCTCTACCTTAACGACAGAAAAAAGGATTGATCAAATTCTATTGAGTCTGACTCATAGTGATCATTTATCAAAGAATGACTCTGGTTATCAAATGATTGAACAACCGGGAGCAATTTACTTACGATACTTAGTTGACATTCATAAAAAGGATCTAATGAATTATGAGTTCAATCCATCCTGTTTAGCAGAAAGACGGATATTCCTTGCTCATTATCAGACAATCACTTATTCACAAACCCCGTGTGGGGCTAATCGTTTTCATTTCCCATCTCATGGAAAACCCTTTTCGCTCCGCTTAGCCCTATCCCCCCCTAGGGGTATTTTAGTGATAGGTTCTATAGGAACTGGACGATCCTATTTGGTCAAATACCTAGCGGCAAACTCCTATGTTCCTTTCATTACAGTATTTCTGAACAAGTTCTTGGATAGCAAGCCTAAGCTTATTGATGATAGTGATATTGATGATAGTGATATTGATGATATTGACGATATTGATGATATTGACGATATTGATATTGATGATAGTGACGATATTGATGATAGTGACCTTGATCTGGAGCTGGAGCTTGAAACTCTAACTAGTATGTTAGATGATGATGCGCTAACAACTATGGATATGATGCCGGAAATAGACCCATTTTATATCACCCTTCAATTCGAATTAGCAAAAGCAATGTCTCCTTGCATAATATGGATTCCAAACATTCATGATCTGGATGTGAATGAGTCGAATTCCTTATCCCTCGGTCTATTAGTGAACTATCTCTCCGAGGATTATGAAAGATGTTCCACTAGAAATATTCTTGTTATTGCTTCGACTCATATTCCCAAAAAAGTAGATCCTGCTCTAATAGCTCCGAATAAATTAAATACATGCATTAAGATACGAAGGCTTCTTAGTCCACAACAACGAAAGCACTTTTTCACCCTTTCATATACTAGGGGATTTCACTTGGAAAAGAAAATGTTCCATACTAATGGATTCGGGTCCATAACTATGAGTTCCAATGTACGAGATCTTGTAGCACTTACCAATGAGGCCCTATCGATTAGTATTATACAAAAGAAATCAATTATAGACACTAATCTAATTAGATCCGCTCTTCATAGACAAACTTGGGATTTGCGATCCCAGGTAAGATCGGTTCAGGATCATGGGATCCTTTTCTATCAGATAGGAAGGGCTGTTTCACAAAATGTACTTCTAAGTAATTGCTCCATAGATCCTATATCTATCTATATGAAGAAGAAATCATGTAACGAAGGGGATTCTTATTTGTACAAATGGTACTACGAACTTGGAACGAGCATGAAGAAATTAACGATACTTCTTTATATTTTGAGTTGTTCTGCCGGATCGGTCGCTCAAGACCTTTGGTCTCTACCCGGACCTGATGAAAAAAATGGGATCACTTCTTATGGACTCGTTGAGAATGATTCTGATCTAGTTCATGGCCTATTAGAAGTAGAAGGCGCTCTGGTGGGATACTCACCGACAGAAAAAAATTGCAGTCAGTTTGATAATGATCGAGTGACATTGCTTCTTCGGCTCGAACCAAGGAATCCCTTAAATATGATTCAAAATGGATCTTGTTCTATCGTTGATCAGAGATTTCTCTATGAAAAATACGAATCGGGGTTTGAAGAAGGGGAAGGAGTCCTCGACCCGCAACAGATAGAGGAGGATTTATTCAATCACATAGTTTGGGCTCCTAGACTATGGCGC